TATATAATAGGAGGAATGCCCAAGAGAGAGCTCAGTTCCAGCTTTCTGCCATGGGATGGATGGGTTATAGGCAAGGAAGGAAGTCACCGTCTAAAGGTATGTGCCCACGCGCGAGAGAGCGCACCACGAATGCTTTGACAGCTCTCCTGTCTGGCTTAATGGACCTGCTGCTGAGCACGAGTCTTAGAGAGAGTTCTTGCTTTCCTGTTTCAATGGTACCGGTCTGTCATGCATTGGAGTATGAGCTCTCATCCCTAACTATAATATTGTTGTTATAACCGTAATCTTTCATTTCTTAATCCCTGCTGTGAGTATAGCCATAGGTTGGGCACGTACACGCACTAGCGAGCTGATCTCCTCGTTTTCATAGTTTGATTTGGAACTAAGATAAGATTAGAGCTAATTGATAGGGCCCGCTTTGCCTGTGAGTTTGTTTAATAGGTCTGGTTCCCTACGGCTACGGGGATCATGCATTGAAGTATTAGCTCGATTCCCTGTTTGAATGGTTATAAAGGCCAAAGGGAAGTCCTTTCTAACTAGTGCATTTCTTAGAGAGAGTTCCTGCTTTCTCTGCCCCGTTCGGTCCTTGGATACGTGAATGACCTGTAATGAGTTGTTTAGGTATGTTTGGTGCAGCTTGAACCATAATTTGGAACTAAAGAGAGATGGTATGGAATCACTCCAGGAAAGGTTCTAATCTTATTACGGTAAGGAACCTGTCAAGCTAGAAAGTCAGAGATCGGTTAATCATTCTTATTAATAAGAGTCAAGTGAAGAGGGTACACGAGTCAAGAGAGAAACCCAAGCCAAGCGAGCCAAGCAATTAAGGTAACGAGAGCTAGAGCTTGAATCAAACAGGTCCTAGGAGTCAATCAAGTCATGAGCGTACGAGTCTAGAGTGAATGTCTTATTTGTTGAAATGGTCCTGTTATTGCTAGGAAGGTATGGAACACGGGTAAGCTAGCCAACACGGGGCAATACAATAGTACAAGAGAGGGAGTAAGGGATGGGTCAAGTAAGTAAAGCACGCATAGGAGTAAAGAGAGCTTCCCCTCATCAACTAATTAATGAGAGCTTCCGTCGTCAGCTCGTTCTTGACAGATCCGATCGGGTGTTCATAATCTGGAGTAAAAGGATTCGAACCTTTGCTAGCCCGGTCCCAATGAACCGAGCGGGGCGCACACTGCAGCTTCCTGCATTCGTACTTCTGACTAGCTCCCATCCTATTCTTTTAGTCAGTCTAGCTAGTATCGGATTCGGAAAATGAAAGTGAGATCCTTGTACTGTGGTACTTTGCCTATTCACTCATCTCCTTTAGTCGCAAGGAGGCAACCCAAAACAGCAGAGCCAAACCAAACCCTAAGTCAAGCACAGTCACATCAGCACTCGAGACCAGTCTAGTACAGGCGCAGACATTAGAGTTATAGATCCACAGCAAAAGCCTACTTTGAAACCTTGGAGTACTTATTCCAGGTTATTTAAAAGGCCAAAGTCGGGTCTTTCTTTCACCTTGAATAACTATCGATAAATAAAGGGCTTTTAGAATGAACCTCACCCTTTTTCTAAGGCGAAGTGGGAGATGTAAGATAAGGATTCCGGAAGCATTGGAAAAGCAGCGAGACGGGCCTACAGTAGAAGAAGGTAAACTGAAGCTACATCAACTATCGAAGCTGTTGAGTCGGCGGAAGAAGTGAAATCATCTGCAGCAGCCAATTAGATTAGGAACCATCAGACTGATCAATCCCTAGTTAAAGCTATGGTTCTTTGTAGGCTCTTCCCCGGCTAGTCCTCAAGCCATGCCAGTCATAATAGAATCTCTTCCAGCCAAGGCAGTTGAAGAAGGACTAGAGTAAAGGGAGGGGCACACAAGGCTCGTTCCGTACTTGACTTACGAGCTCGCCTCTATCTCTAACAAAGGAAAAGGATTCAATCCAGTCCCAAGCGTACCCGGGGCTAACCTGTTTACCGTATCCTTAGAGGTCTGCCCGTCGGTACCTCATTTAATTAAGGCGGCCCTTCAACCGCTTTTGGGGTCTTTTTCGACTTGTAATTGAAAAGCTCATCGGGAGTACGTATCCTATAAAAGCTGTTACAATCATTAAGAAGAAGGTAAACCACAATGAGAAACCTACTTGTACTAGTCAGTTGATTACCATTTGAAGCAAAAAGTGCATTAAGAGTCACGATTATGCTCAGGGCGACTGCTCCAGTCAGTACTGGTATGGTCTTAGTGGCTCTTGACTATTTGCATCTTTCTATGAGTTGGCTACTAGAGTAATCAAAGAGTGACGGATTCAGGAGTTACTTGCTAGAGATTGGACAAGTGAGGATTATCGGGAGGGTCGCAGATTTGCTCGCGAACAACTATTCGGATGGGGAACTTCGGAGTGAAAATCCTTCTTTACCCACCAACTGCGATGCAGGATCTTCTTGTCGCGGACAAATGTGGAATAGCATGGCCTAGATTGTGTGTGTATTAGGTAGTTCTCTCTCTTTTATAAGAAAGAACTATTATACAACATCCCCAGGCTTGAGTTTTCTTCTCAACTCTTTCTATCCAATAGTTTACTGCTGCTTTCTTTGATTTACCCCACAAGGAAGAATCAGGCTTATCCTATTATCTTTATGCCAACTGTATTTAAATCTATCATCACATTATGGTTACACCACACCATTCGAAAGACGAACATCAAGATCACATTTCAGGGACTACAAGATTTTGAGATTGGCAGCATTAAGTAGAAAGCATTATTGTAGAAGGGCCCCCCATCCAATAGATCAGGGGTCTTGCCCTATAACCTAGTGAATAGGGAAGAACAGATCAAATATGTCTAGTTCAAATGTCTTTCCTTTGCGGCGGAGTGAACTAAGCACCAATCGGAATGCCTAGCGCGCTTGCCCCTCTTCCTTCCGCTTTGCCACCTTGATCTAGCCCTCTCGCTTGACTGACACATGGAACTCTAAGCTTCAAGTGACACATCCATCTCAGTCAAACATCTCTACCACTTTATGCATCTAATTCATTCCAGGGTTGGGTCATTATAACCACTTGATCGACAGAATGGGTGGGAAGATGGAGTGAAGTTAGTTTTTCGATAGCTTCCATCGTTCCAGGGTTCGAAGGTCTGGATCCAAAGTCAGATAAGAATGTTTTGCTAATGCGGCCAAGGACAAAAAGAATGGAAAATGATTTCTGTACTAAAGATCTCAATTCAATAGGGGATTCATTGCCGAGATACAAATTGGGTTATTCCGCTTGTTGAAAAACAAGACCGAAAAAGAAGCTACCTCCTTTCGTGCGCCCCTCACTTCCTATCTTCAGATGGACAGTGAACCAAGACATGAAGAAGTGCAAAAGAACGAACTTATCCTTATATAAGATGAATTTTCTCTCTCTTCTACCTATGATCAGTAGATTGAAGACCAACAACATCTCGAGAAAGAAGGAAAAGAAGTAGAATCAATCAACGGCACCTAGATCATGAAACGGGCATCTCTTTCATCTGCCCTAGGATCCCATCTCTCTTCGATTATTCAAGTGATTGATAGTTACAGGACAGGGACATCTCACTCCGCCTTGATCTTTCTTTTTCTACGATACGACCAAAAGATCTCCTTAAAAATATCGAAGAGCGTATAGATCACATTTTAAGTCGAAGCAGAGGGCAGAGGGCATAGAGTCACCGACTAAAGCAAGCCAGGAAAGGTAATTGCTTACAGACAGACCAGATTTTTGAATAGCAGCTTACTCTCACGTATTCCGCCAAAACCATTTACTACGCAAACAAGACCGGCAACTGGTTGAGCTGATAGGACCACAGCTGAGATTGACTCAAGAGCGTCTGTGGCTAAAAGACTAGCAGCATATTCTTCTTCAATTGCGACAGGAGCTCATTCTTTCGCAGCTTATTCGTCGTTTGGGCAAATGGATGTGGGATGGAGCTTGAACTAAGGGACCCGGGGCGTAGCCTTGATTCAAAGTGTCTAGGTACCAAGAGTAAAGGAAGGAGGGCTAACTAATATAATAGGGGTAGGGGGGCGCTAACGAGCAATAAAAGGCCCCTTTATTAGTAAGGTTGCTTGCTTGTCACACAGGTCGTCTTTGGCTCGTCTCCTTCCGCGATACGCACCTGGTAGTATCCCGGCCGTAGATCCAACTTCGAGAAGTATCTCGCGCGGGCGAAGAAGTCTGCAATAAAAGTGGATACTTGTTTTTTTTTGATAGTTAGGTTACCTTGTTGAGCGCCCGATAATCAATGCACAAGGCTCCCGCTTTTTCTGGAAAGGGGCTCCCCAACCTTTTCCCAGCAGCAATCAATATAGGGAAAAACTGCCTTGGAGGCTGGAATCAAAATAGGCCTCCATGAGTTCCTGAAATTGATTCCTGAGTTCAACCAATCCCCTTAACTAATAGATGCTAGTTGGGGGGCCATCCGCTTAACCCAGCCCCAGTCTAAATAGTTGGGGGTTTGGCTCCAGGCTCCAACTCGATCTTGTGGTAGACTGCCCTACTAGGGCGCACTTGGCAACTAATTCGTGGGGCATGATATCCAAAAATTCCTCAAGTACTTGCTGCACTTCCTGAGAAAGAAGTAGTCTTGGTATTGGATCCGCTCTTCTGAGAGCATGAACATCAATTAGATTCAATTCCTCTTCTTTATTCTTAAGAGAAACCCCCCCCCCGAACCATTCTTAAGACCACCAAGCTCTCTCGAATGAATTCTACTCTTTCTGCTTTCGAGATACAAGAGTAGGCAAATTGATTCCCCACTAAGGTGTAAAACTTTGTGACTAGATCGTCCTGAAAACGGATGCGACGGGAAGAAGTGGCATTTGTAAGTGTTGCTGACTTAACATTTAGGTTTCGGCATAACAAAGCTTGCACTGTCTTTTCGCACTTAGGCGCACAGCGTGCCATTGGTAATGATTCTACTACGGTGCCACAAATTCGCAAGCTGATCCTAAGTAATCGTTGTTGTTCATTGGATTCCGGAGGAACT